GTAAGAAGGGGTTTCGTTCTAGTGCCCGGAAATAATATTCCAAAGCCTTTGTATGCTCTCCATTGCTTGTGTGTATAAGGCCTATGTTATAGAGTATATAACTTCGATCATAGGGATCAATTTCTAGTCGCGTAGCTTCATAATAATTCTGCAAAGCTTCCGCATAATTTCCTTCGGATTGAGCCAACATCCGTTACGGTCGTTCATTCTATTCAAAAAATCTCCGTTCCAAAACCGTACATGAGGTTTTCATCTCATACGGCTCCTCCCTTCTGTACATAGTACTAAGCGAAATAATCTATAGAATAAAAATAGAATTAGTCCCATCTCATTATGGACCGAAAGGGGCTGGTATTTTTCCAAGAAATCTCTAGCCAACCTTCCCGCAAGAGGTTTTTCTTAACACCAATGAATTCTATTAATGCTAGAGGAAAACGATAGCTCCAAGAATTTCTTTGTTCTCAACGCCTCCTATTTAGAGGAATTAGCCACTTCAACGATCTTTGATGGTTATAGGGGTATCCAAAGTACAAACCTGATGGCTGTTTGTTATCCCAACCATTCTTCCCAGCCCTGATACCGATCAGGAAAGGGCTAATTTCTAACAAAGTTTTTCTCTTGTTGATTCCTATTTCTAGGTGTAGTGCTTTTCTCCCCTATGCTGCCTATTGGTACTAGTAGAGTAGGATTGGCCTGTAATACAGAACCTATCCTGTAGGTGTAACCTTTCGCTCAATACTCAAATCTACAATTGAAGCATCTGAGGCCGCATCAATCGAGGATACACGACAGAAGGAATTGTTAGTTCACCTCACCTTCTCCAAGCGTGGGTTTCCTTTACTAATTTTGTTCTCTCTATGCGAACCCCCTCTCTTTCTCGTAAGACTGAGGTGTAGGTAGGGCTAAAAAAAAAAAGAGTCAAATCGCACCATCTCTATAATAAGTAAATGCCCTTTTTTCCCCTGAGGTTGTCGGAATTATTCGCAATAAAATATTGGCTACAATTGAGGAGGTCTTATCAATGAAATTTCCATTTATACGGGATCTAGGCATAATTCCCAACCCATTCTATATAGAATTGTTTTCATTCCTTCACAAAATACCATAAAAACAAACACATTCGATTCTTATAAATCGATCGATCCATATATATGCTATAAATGGATAAGAGAGGTATGGATTTTCCGCTCAGCTCAAATTGTGTCCTTTTCCTTCTGTTTGGACAAGAAGAGATATGAAATATTTGACTAAGATTGGATTTCATTCCACTTTTCTATTTCTCAACAATAACTTCTCTCATCAGCTATTTCGCGTTTTCAAAGTCATTAATTGTCTCATACCCTTTTTTAGATTCCGATTGTATGGCGTAGCGTACCTTATGCAAACAGAATTTTAGGGTTCCTTTATTTTATTATGGAATAAGAAGAATTCTTCCATTCTCTTTTTCTTTGGTTTGGGGAAAACCCAAACTAAAACTTTTCGAGGGAGCGGAATTCCTAGTAAAAAAATCCTGGATCCTTCCACTTAGATGAAAAGGAATTTTTCCAATAGAACCAAGGAACCCCCGAGCGGTTGTGGTTGTACCTGTACTGCAGGAATAGGAAAACTCGCTATTCACTCAGTTTATTTTCCATAATAAGATTATGTAGGAGAGATGGCCGAGCGGTTCAAGGCGTAGCATTGGAACTGCTATGTAGACTTTTGTTTACCGAGGGTTCGAATCCCTCTCTTTCCGTTTCTCTTAATTCATCAACGTTAACGATCACAATGTATCAAATCAAATAACAGTTTATTCCAGCAATAATACCTTTATTTAATAGAAATTCTCTATAGTAAATTACTGTGGTATGTAAAAGACACATAGAGGAAAGAACAAAAAAAAAAGGATCCTAGGGTTAATCCATTTCTGCTAGTTGAATGGAAAATACCAATTAAGGGCCTTAGGTCGATTTAGTTCGGGGAAAGGGGAAGAGGAAGAAAATTCTATGAACCTTTCCTTTTTTCATTAAGTTCAAGTCTTACGAGAGTAATATTCTACAACTAACAACTCATTTATTTTGAGACCGACCCACTTCCTATCTAGGATTTTTTTAACTAGTCCTTTATATTGCAATGTGTCAATCGTCAAATGCTTTGGCAATTTCCCCGGGTCGGATGAAGCAATAGAATTTTGAACCAGACATTTTGATCTTTGGTTATCCTTCGTAGTAATAATATCTCGGGGTTTGCAACGAAAACTTGGTATATCGACTATACGACGATTAACTAAAATATGTCTATGGTTAACTAATTGCCGGGCCTCAGGAATGGTTGAAGCCATACCCAATCGAAAAAGGATATTATCCAAACGCATTTCAAGTAATTGTAGTAAAACCTGACCTGTTGACCTTTTTGCTTTTCCAGCGATATGTACATATCTAAGTAATTGTCGTTCTGTCAGACCATAATGAAAACGCAATTTCTGTTTTTCTTGAAGACGAATACGATATTGCTCTTTTTTCCCAGAATGGAATTTCTTTTTCAGATTACTTCCGGATTTAGGTGTTTTTCTAGTGAGTCCTGGTAAAGCTCCCAGACGGCGTATTTTTTTAAAACGAGGTCCTCGATAACGGGACATGAAGACTCCTTTTTGATTTTATTGAAATTTCATTTTACACAATGAATTTCATTGTATTTACATTAAAGAATACAGCGAAATTAAAACTGAATTAAACTAAAGGATAAACAGAGTAAAATCTACTAAAGTACCACAAAAAATGGAATTTCATCAACATCTGGATTTTTTGTATATATATTATTTATTTTATTGTTTTGTATCTAGCAAAATTGTAAGGTAGAACCACAGAATAGATCCTGGATTCTCCATTTAATTCGGAGAAAAAGAGAGATTCTTGTTCATGGAACATCGATATAGAAAAAAGCCGACTATCGGATTTGAACCGATGACCCTCGCATTACAAATGCGATGCTCTAACCTCTGAGCTAAGTGGGCTTACATAACAGAAATAGTGTAACAAATAGAAATATGTATAGTATAGGAAATCTGTAAAATGTCAGATCTTAATTATTAATCTTAGCTATTAACTAGTTCGAAATTTAAAGTTCTACTTAGAAAAAAATACTAGAACTTCATAAAAATCAAGTTAGCTTGATATGCTTAACTAGAGGATATCCTTAAATAGGATTATAGAATTTATTGAACTTTCTTTTTATTTCTCTAATTCGCAAATTGATTTTTCTAATAGAATAAAATCTATTCCAATTTCTATATTGAATTTGATTTCAGATATTTTCAATTTGATATGGCTCGGACAAGTAATCTAATACATAGAAAAGAATAATATATATGAAAGATATAATAAAGAGAAAATGCGAATTTCTTGGCATTTTCATTCGATCATTATAGACATTTTTTGAGATATTTTGTTTTTTTTTTGTTATTTCTTAATAATTTAATGATTAATATTTCACTAAGGAGAACATAGAATCATAGCAAATTAAATTGCTAATTCTGATTAGAAAAAAAAAATGAATATCAAGCGTTAGAGTATGATTTTGAATACTCTAAAAAAGAAGGGTGGGGGAGAGAAAAACTTTGGGATATATTGATTCGGATTGAATTGCAAATACATCAACGATAGAATCAATTCAATTCTGAATTGCAACAAGCAGGGTCTCTCAAATAGAGACGAACTGCTAGACTACGTCGAGTAATGAATTCAACGATTCCAAAAAAAAAACTAAGAGATGGATGAAATTACACAAGGAATCTAGGTCTCAATCAAAGAAAAGGAAAATGGGGATATGGCGAAATCGGTAGACGCTACGGACTTGATTGTATTGAGCCTTGGTATGGAAACCTGCTAAGTGGTAACTTCCAAATTCAGAGAAACCCTGGAATTAAAAAAGGGCAATCCTGAGCCAAATCCGTGTTTTGAGAAAACAAGTGGTTCTCGAACTAGAATCCAAAGGAAAAGGATAGGTGCAGAGACTCAATGGAAGCTGTTCTAACGAATCGAGTTGATTACGTTGTGTTGGTAGTGGAACTCCCTCTAAATTAGAGAAAGTAAGGGGTTTATACATCTAATACACACATATGGATACTGACATAGCAAACGATTAATCACAGAACCCATATCATAATATAGGTTCTTTATTCTTTTTTAGAATGAAATTAGGAATGATTATGAAATAGAAAATTCAGAATTTTTTTAGAATTATTGTGAATCCATTCCAATCGAATATTGAGTAATCAAATCCTTCAATTCATAGTTTTCGAGATCTTTTAAAAAGTGGATTAATCGGACGAGGATAAAGAGAGAGTCCCATTCTACATGTCAATACTGACAACAATGAAATTTCTAGTAAAAGGAAAATCCGTCGACTTTATAAGTCGTGAGGGTTCAAGTCCCTCTATCCCCAAACCCTCTTTTATTCCCTAACTCTAACTATACTATAGTATTTATCCTCTTTTTTTCTTTTTATCAATCGGTTTAAGATTCATTAACTTTCTCATTCTACTCTTTCACAAAGGAGTGCGAAGAGAACTCAATGGATCTTATGCTATTCATTGAATAGATTTCTTTTTTATTATAGTATAGGCAAGGAACTTCGATTATTAACTCTATTTTTAAGTATTATTAAGTAAACCATGCACAATGCATAGGACTACCCCCCCCCATTTCCAAATTTGGAATTTGGAATACTTTATTGATTTTTTAGTCCCTTTAATTGACATAGATACAAATACTCTACTAGGATGATGCACAAGAAAAGGTCAGGATAGCTCAGTTGGTAGAGCAGAGGACTGAAAATCCTCGTGTCACCAGTTCAAATCTGGTTCCTGGCACAGAAAAAAAAAAGGATCTACCGAATAGGTATTGATACAAATACCTCGAGATAGGTTGGAATACATATTCGTTAATAATATAGATAGAGTATGATTTATTCATCTAAGTAGATAAATCTCTAAATAGAGGCACTTCTTTTTCTTTTTAGAA